CATATTTCTCATTCCTTACCTTAATTCTGAATCTACATCCTTGAAAAAAATAAGTTTCTTGATTTTTTTAACTTCAAATTGTATCCCTATGAAAGGAATGTTTAAAAAATCACCTAATAGTTCGAATTTGTGAATTCTATAAAATTCTACGTCCCTTGGTTGAATCATAACCACTTATTTCAATTTTGACTCTATCTCATGGTAGTATCTATATAAAACTGTGCCGTATCCTCCCTGAAACATAACCTAGAATTAGATCTTCATTATCTAAAAGGATCCGGAACATACCGTTGGGAAGCGATTCAATAATTAAACCTTCATGAATTAATTTTAGTCTTTTATTCGAGGTAAGCCTCTTGAAGTATCAACTAATGGAGAAAGGATTATATAATTTATTTTTACTCTCTTTTTCCAACAAGGGAAGTTAGAGATAAAATTAAGATAACAGGAGGAAGGGGTGTAAGATCACCATATATAACACAAAATTTCTCCCCCGATTTTTTCTAGTCGAGCTTCTCGATCTGTCATTATACCTCGAGAAGTCGAAAGAATTACAATTCCCATTCCACCTAAAATCTTAGGAATTTGTTGATAGTTGGAATAGATTCGTAGACCGGGTCGGCTGATACGTTTTAAAATAGTTCTATATATTCCCTTTCGATTCCGTCTATGTCGTAGGGTTAAAACCAAGAAACATTTGTTACTTTCCTGATGTTTACGAACGTTTTCGATAAAACCCTCTCGTAGAAGTATTTTTACAATGTTTTCGGTAATATTAGTAGATGCTATTCGAACCGTTCTTTTTTTATCCATGTCAGCATTTCTTATAGAAGTTATTATATCGGCAATAGTATCCTTACCCATGGCGAACTATAATTATTGGTACCCCCTAATTTTTATATAATAAACATGTTTATTTATTATTTTAATAAAAAATAATTAAATTTATTTATATTAATTAAATTAATTAAAAGTATATGCGTGATACACAATCTACTAATTGACTTGACCCATTCCAGATACCCCGCTATATCATAGTATATTTAATATACTACTAGTATTTATAATACCTCGGGAGCTAATGAAACTATTTTAGTAAAATTCAACTGTCTCAATTCCCGAGCGATCGCACCAAAAACTCGAGTTCCTTTTGGATTTCCTTCTTGATCAATAACAACTGCGGCATTGTCATCATATCGTATTATCATGCCGTTGTCACGTTTGAGTTCTTTACATGTACGCACAATTACAGCCCTAATAACTTCTGATCTTTCTAGAGGCATATTTGGTACTGCTTCTTTGATTACGGCAACAACAACGTCACCAATATGAGCATATCGTTGGTTACCAGCTCCTAGGACTCGAATACACATCAATTTTCGAGCTCCACTATTATCCGCTACATTCAAAAGGGTCTGAGGTTGAATCATATCATTTTTATTTTAATCTGTTATTTTGCTGCAAAGGATAAAAAAGAAATAAAAAGAAATATTGTCTGTCTATAAAAAAATAAACTTCTATTTTTTATCATCACCTTATCTTTTAATTTCTGCATCCCTATCCCTCAATAACGAATTGAGTTCGTATAGGCATCTTGCGCGCAGCTATTAAAATAGCTGCTCTGGCTACAGTTTCTGATACTCCGCCCATTTCATAAAGTATTTGACCCGGTTTAACAACGGATACCCAATATTCGGGGGCCCCCTTCCCCGAACCCATACGTGTTTCTGCGGGTCTTACTGTAACAGGTTTGTCGGGAAATATACGTACCCATATTTTTCCGCCACGACGCGCATATCGTGTCATTGCTCTTCGTCCTGCTTCCATCTGTCTAGCCGTGATCCAAGCGGGTTCAAGTGCTTGAAGAGCGTATCCGCCGAAACAAATACGATTGCCTCGACAAGATATTCCTTTCATTCTTCCTCTATGTTGTTTACGAAATTTTGTTCTTTTGGGGTTATAGTTGATGGTTCTTTCTTAATTAAATTCCATCTCTACTGCAGAACCGGACATGAGAGTTTCTTTTCATCCGGCTCCTCGCGAATGAAATGATTCATTAATATTACTACGGATACACATATATTTAAATTCATTAATATTACTACGGATACACATATATTTAATATTAATAAATGATACACAATACACTTATTAATGTAATGGAATTTATTATGTTATTTTGTTTTGTTATATTATTTGATTTTGTTATTCTAGGATAGTTTAGTATTGTTATGTTATCTAGTTAAGAGTAAGCTTTATATACCAGATCAACATTATTTATTTTGTATCGAATCGCGCTAAAACAAAATGTAGATTGTATGTAATTCAATAACTAAAAACTAAGGGTTTCGCGGGCGAATATTGACTCTTTCGTGCTACATTCGTAGGGTCAAGACCTTGTTACTTTTAGAATAAATCAATTTGTTCTTGGTTCGTTCCGCCATCCCACCCAATGAATCATTAGGATTCGTTTGTTTTCATGAAATCCTATGCAATCATGGGTTCTGTCGTTCCCATAGCCTCTTCGTTAATGGTTAGGCCCGAACTCCGCAATGGAACCCCAACAAAATTTGTTCCTGAGTTAATTTTCTTAGTTTATATTAACCCGAGGCTCGTTATCTTTAAATTATTGATATTATATCAGTATTGATGCTTTATCACATTGCCTTTTGTGAGATAATTCATAAACCATACATATTGGAATCATATATCATGGATACTTTGTGTTCTTTCTTTACTATCATCCTTCCATTTATCCACATCCCTTTATTTTTGTTTCGCAACCTATAATAAGATTTAAAATTTTTATGAAAAAATTTCAGTTGCTACAACTATATGATCGATCTAGTCATATAGTGACTGTTTCTTGGAATCTCGACAATATGAAACGAAGCCATAAGTTGGTTATTTAGTTTATATAGTTAGTAAGCTCATAGTGAGGGTCGGTCAAATTTTTTGAATTCCAACTATACTATAAACTAACAAAAAAACTAACGAGTCACACACTAAGCATAGCAATTCTCTTAAATGATCAATCTAATTTTTATTCAACCTTATAGAATTTGAATTGCTCAGTTTTGTTTGATTTAATGTTAATGGAATAAAAAATCAAATTTGTCATTTTTTTCTTTTTTTTTGTTCTATCACTGGACAGAACGGCAAGACAAATAAAGGTCCATTATTTCTCGTCTACAAATATCCAAATTTTTATGCCTAATACTCCATAGATAGTTCGAGTTGTATAGGAACAATGATCAATTTTAGCACGAATTGTTTGTAGAGGAACCCTACCCTCTCTGATCCATTCGACACGTGCAATTTCTTTTCCGTCGATACGCCCGGCAATTTGTACTTGAATTCCTTTTGTATCCGTTTGTTCAGTTAATTCAATAGCTTTTTTCATTGCTTTTCGAAATGAAACTCTATTTTTTAATTGTAAAGCTATATATTCCGCAAGAATATTAGGTTGTCCATAAGGTTTTTCAACTCTTGTTATAGCAATGTTGAGTCTACGGTTCACAGAATGAAACTCCTTTTGTACATTCATCTGTAATTCTTCGATTCCTCGTGTTCGGCCCTCTATTAATAAATTAGGGAATCCAATATGGATTATGACTTGGATCAAATCGATTCTTTTTTTTATTTGTATACGTGCTATTCCTTCGAAACCTGAGGACGTTCTCTTATTTTTTTGTACATAATCCTTGATACAATTCCGTATTTTTTCATCTTCCTGTATACCCGCGGAATAATTTTGTGGTTGTGCGAACCAAAAGGAATGATGACTTTGGGTTGTACCAAGTCTGAAACCAAGTGGATTTATTTTTTGTCCCATATTTTTCTATTAGATTATCTTTCCATATATATATTTTTCGAAAGATGAATCGAAAGTTAAGATTCATCTTTAAATAATTTAGTTTTATCCCTCAATATAATTGTTATATGACAAGTAGGTCTTTTTATCGGATAACTACGTCCTCGAGCCCGGGGTCTTAATTTTTTCACAATAGTACCTGTGTTAACTTCAGCTTTACTAATAAATAAATAAGCTTTGTTTAAGCCCATGTTATTACTAGCATTTGCTGCCGCGGAAAAAACTAATTTCAAAATGGGATAAGATGCTCGATAAGGCATAAGTTCTAGTATCATAAGTGCTTCTTCATAGGAGCGTCCACGAATCTGATCAATTACTCTTCGTGCTTTGAAAACCGACATACATATATGTTTATGTTGAGCTAAAGCTTTAATTTCTGTACTCCAACGCGAGTTCTTTCTATTTATCATAAGGTTATCCCCACTAAAATGAATAAAAACTGCCTAATTTTACTTATAAAATTAAAATATTATATTTTTATTTTTAATTAAAATCTTATCTTATTAATTATTTTTTATAAATTTTAATTAAATAAAAAAAATGAAAAAATTAACGACGAGATTTATTATCGGTTTTTTCATGTCTTGCGAAAGTTAGAGTAGGTACGAATTCTCCCAATTTATGACCCACCATACGATCTGTTATATAAATAGGTAAATGCCCCTTTCCATTATGAATAGCAATTGTATGGCCAATCATTGTGGGTATAATGGTAGATGCCCTAGACCAAGTTACTATTATTTCTTTCTCCTCCCTTATGTTTAGTTTTTCAATTTTTGCCCATAAATGATTAGCTACAAAAGGATTTTTTTTTATTGAACGTGTCACAGGGGATTACTCCTTTATTACATTACATTTTTGAAATTGGCATTCTATGCCCAATATATCGATCTAAGTATGAAGGTAAGAATAAATACAATAATGATGAATGGAAAAAGAAAAAAGCTAAAATCCTTTAGCTAGATAAGGGGCGGATGTAGCCAAGTGGATCAAGGCAGTGGATTGTGAATCCACCACGCGCGGGTTCAATTCCCGTCGTTCGCCCATCACATTATTTCAAATTCTAAAAATTCAGTTTTCTATATTCTTATTTATTTACGGCGACGAAGAATAAAACTATCACTATATTTTTTCCTTTTCCTACTTCTTCTTCCAAGCGCAGGATAACCCCAAGGAGTTGTGGGTTTTTTTCTACCAATCGGAGCTCTCCCTTCACCGCCCCCATGGGGATGGTCTACAGGGTTCATAACTACTCCTCTTACTACAGGACGCTTACCTAGCCAACGCTTAGATCCGGCTCTACCCAAACTTTTTTGGTTCACCCCAACATTACCCACTTGTCCGACTGTTGCTAAGCAATTTTTGGATATCAAACGGACCTCCCCAGATGGTAATCTTAATGTGGCCGATTTACCCTCTTTTGCAATCAGTTTCGCTACAGCACCTGCCGCTCTAGCTAATTGTCCACCCTTTCCAAGTGTGATTTCTATGTTATGTATGGCCGTGCCTAAGGGCATATCGGTTGAAGTAGATTCTTCTTTTTTATCAATAAAAACCCCTTCCCAAACTGTACAAGCTTCTTCCAAAGCATACGGCTTTCTAGATGTATATGATGATATCTAGACAGATGGATCTTATATGAATCGTATGATGAAGTATCACATGAGTGGATATATAGGAATCCAAATCTGCCGAATCACTCATGTTATGATCTTCTACATCCTAGGTCTCCCCGTTCCGTCATCTGGCTTATGTTCTTCATGTAGCATTCAGACCGAATGACTCTATGAAATTACGTCAATACTTCCATTCCACATATTACGGGTAACGTAGGAGACATCTCTATTTTTCCCCGGGGGATCTTTATAATTACCACTGCTTAGCTTTTAATTCGCCTCTGACCATCAAATTAAATGTGAATAACCCGGCCTCCTCTCTTTGAAACAAGGGGCGCTCTCCGGTTCTGTGCGTGCTTCAAACAATTTTTTTTTGTCTTCTCCATATTACCATATCTCTAGAGTCAATAATTTTCTATGAGGAACTACTGAACTCAATCACTTGCTGCCGTTACTCAACAGTTTTCTGCTGAGGTTTCTCCCGTAGAGGTACTCAAATTGGATCAGTGATCGATTTCTAGGTTTCGTCGTAAACCTAATTGGTTACTTCCAATTACGTAAATCAATAGTTCAAACCGCACTCAAAGGTAGGGCATTTCCCATTGATATAGGAACTTCTGTACCAGAAACAATGGTATCTCCAATTATAGCCCCTCTGGGATGTAAAATATATCTCTTCTCACCATCCCCATAGTGTATGAGACAAATGTGTGCATTTCGATTAGGGTCGTATTCTATGGTTACGATTCTACCAGATATGTCTTTATCATTCCGTCGAAAATCTATTTTACGGTATAGACGCTTATGACCTCCCCCTCTATGCCCTGCGGTAATGATTCCTCTGGCATTACGACCTTTACTACAACGACGCTGTCCATGGATCAAATTATTTCGTGGATTGGATTTTACTTGACTGTCTATGGCTCCATTGCGTGTGCTCGGGGTAGAAGTTTTGTATAAATGTATCGCCGTGTTATTAAGTATTTTGCTTTAAGTTCTTTTCTCTATAAGAGGTGGAATAGAATAACCTGGTTGAAGCGTAATGATCATACGTTTGTAATGCATTGTATGTCCCATAATAGGTCCCATTCTTCTACCCTTTCCCGGGACTCGATGACTATTTATAGCTATTACCTTGACGCCAAAGAAGAGTTCGACCCAATGCTTTATTTCTGTCCTAGTTGATCCTGATTCGACATTAGAAGTATATTGATTGTTCCCCAATAACCGAATACTTTTTTCTGTAAATACTGCATATTTGATTCCATCCATAAATCCATTTTCTTCCCTATGAGTTCCAGTATCAATAAGAATTCTAGTTCTTACTGTTCATATGTTATGGTATGAATATACCATACCAATTCGGTATGTATGGATGATGAGATTCCATTGATACAGAGCCAATTCTAATAGACTTATTGAACGTTCCCATTGGCGTGCATCCAGCAGGAATTGAACCTACGAATTTGCCAATTATGAGTTGGGCGCTTTAACCATTCAGCCATGGATGCTTAACAGGGATCATCGTACATCGTAAATAACCAAATTCCAATTGAAATGAAATCTTTAGGAGGAATCAATGAGAGGACATCAATTCAAATCCTGGATCTTCGAATTGAGAGAGATATTGAGAGAGATCAAGAATTCTCACTATTTCTTAGATTCATGGACCAAATTCGATTCAGTGGGATCTTTCACTCACATTCTTTTCCACCAAGAACGTTTTATGAAACTCTTTGACCCCCGAATTTGGAGTATCCTACTTTCACGTGATTCACAGGGTTCAAGAAGCAATCGATATTTCACGATCAAAGGTATAATACTGCTTGTAGTAGCGGTCCTTATATCTCGTATTAACAATCGAAAGATTGTCGAAAGAAAAAATCTCTATTTGATGGGGCTTCTTCCTATACCTATGAATTCCATTGGACCCAGAAATGAGACATTGGAAGAATCTTTTTGGTCTTGCAATATCAATAGGTTGATTGTTTCGCCCCTGTATCTTCCAAA